TTCATTATGATCTGGATTGCGCTTTTATCTTTCATGTTATTCTTAGGGCAGGCCTTCTATACCATAACAAAAAAAAAACATTATAACATAACAAAAAAACGAAAAGGAAGATTTGAGTATTATTAATTTTAAATTAAATTAAATTAATAGCCATAACTAAAACTAATAAAATGGCTATAACTAACCATTCCTTTAATTTCGAATTAGAAGAGAATTCAAAATAAAATTATTTATTAATTAAATATGAAATTATTTCGAATTATATATAATAAATAATAATATTATAAGATTGTAATATACAATAAATATAGAAATAGAATAAGATTCTAAACTTAATTACATTACTTTACTTTACTCAATTTTATTTAAAATGAAATATGAAAATATATTTTCAAATTAAATTAAAATGAAATATATATATTTCTATATATAAAATATATATGATCTATATATAAAATATATATGAAATATAATAAAATTATGTAATAAAAAATAGTAAACATAGAATAGTCAAAAAATCTTACCATCTAATTAAGCTAATTAAGATATTTATTATTGATAAACATATATTTGAGAAATAGATCAAAATTTTATATCGCGATATTTAATAATATCGCTATATTAATAGGTATGTTCTATAATATTCAAATATCCAATATGTTTGGAAATTCTAAAATTCTATTTTCTATTCTTCCTTATTTTTTTTTTGATATTTCTATTTTTCTATATATCATATTTCTTATGAAATAGCTAAGAATGAACAGTTAATATCTCAGTAGTTTACTAAATTAGTATACGTATACAATTTCTGTTATGTGAGCCCGCTTAGCTCAGAGGTTAGAGCATCGCATTTGTAATGCGATGGTCATCGGTTCGATTCCGATAGCCGGCTTTTCTCCGTTTGTTTGATTTTTTATTTTTTACATAATTGATAATGTGAAATCAAAGCGAAAAACTTCTTTCCCTTTTCCCAAGGGTCACCCTATCATCTCGTAGGAACTTCCAATTATGAATAAAAATGGGATTGGAGGAGTTCGGTCTCTGTAGAACAAATCAATCAAGAAAAGAACCCTGAATTTTTTTTATTATTATTTGAAATTCTTTTTATTTATATAATACAATTATTTATATACAATAAGGTCCGGATATTGATACAATTCCTCTAATTAGTCTTTGTAATACAATACTTCAGTAAATTTCGATTAATTTATCATATTTTAGTTTAGTTTTAATTTTGTTTTATGAAATTTCATAAAAAATAAGGAGTCTTTATGTCACGTTACAGAGGGCCTCGTTTCAAAAAAATCCGTCGTCTGGGGGCTTTACCGGGACTAACTAGTAAAAAGCCTAGAGCCGGAAGCGATCTTAGAAACCAATCGCGCCCCGGAAAAAAATCTCAATATCGTATTCGTTTAGAAGAAAAACAAAAATTGCGCTTTCATTATGGTCTTACAGAACAACAATTACTTAAATACGTTCGTATCGCCGGAAAAGCCAAAGGATCAACAGGTCAGGTTTTACTACAATTACTTGAAATGCGTTTGGATAACATCCTTTTTCGATTGGGTATGGCTTCGACTATTCCTCAAGCCCGCCAATTAGTTAACCATAGACATATTTTAGTTAATGGTCGTATAGTAGATATACCAAGTTATCGCTGTAAACCCCGAGATATTATTACAGTGAGGGATGAGCAAAAATCTAGGGCTCTGATTCAAAATTATCTTGATTCATCCCCCCGCGAGGAGTTGCCAAACCATTTGACTCTTCACCCATTCCAATATGAAGGATTCGTCAATCAAATAATAGATAGTAAATGGGTCGGTTTGAAAATAAATGAATTGCTAGTTGTAGAATATTACTCTCGTCAGACTTAACCCCAACTAAAATAACAAGGGTTCGGACAATTTTGACCTCTCCATTTTGGCTTAAGTAAAGGGACCCGGGGTAAGTAAGGTAAGGGGTTTGATCTGGGGATTTTGATCTCATTCATGTATCATAGATCGGTAGGGTATTTTCATTCCTTGTCCATTTTGCCCAGTATTTTTCGTACCACAGAAGATTTGGATTAGGAATACATAATCGATATCAAAGAAAAGAAAGGTCTAACTGTTGGAGTATACATTCTTATTTGATGCATTGCAGTCAGTAACATTGGTGAATTAGGTGAAGAGTACGGAAAGAGAGGGATTCGAACCCTCGGTAAACAAAAGTCTACATAGCAGTTCCAATGCTACGCCTTGAACCACTCGGCCACCTCTCCTACATAATGATTATGGCCAAAAAACCGAGTTAATAGTGAGTCATTCATATTATTTTGGATAGGTATCTACATTGAATTAAAATTATTAAAAAATTGAACTCTAAAAATAGAAAACTTTTCATCAAAGACAAATCCTTCCGCATAAATCTTTTTTGTGAAAAATTGTAAAATAAAGATATATCTATTCATGTTTGCGAAGATGGGGTTTCCGCCCTTTCTAATATTTATACCGGATTT